TATAAAGATATATTTGGATTAGTACAATTGTTGGTAGCATTATATTCAGGATTCCAAGACATATCGAGTTTTATTTTTCGATTGTTCATAATGGAATATGTACAGAGAATATCGCAGGGTTCTTGGTAGCACATACACAAATGGAATTCATTTATTATAATGACCCAATAAAGGGAATCGAATTCCCCCCATGAGCTACGTTTCCAAATGAAATTATCTCTGTTTCTGCTTATGATTTTGGGTAACCTCAATTAGTAAATTTACTAATTTAAATTTGAAAAATCTATTTCATTCAAATTGCACACTGAACTTTATATATATATGTGTCCTAGTCCTAATATAATAATCTGAGGAAAGAGGATAAAAGAAAGATAAAGATCGTCCCACAATCACACCTTTCTTCGAGAAGGAATGAATTTAGTGAAGAAATGCATAAAGTTTCGTCCCTATTTATTCGGAGTATCATCAACATCAAAAACGCTACTATAATGGTAAAATATTAGATACTTTCGACTCGGATTCATTTTTATCACACCTCTTTGTCTTCAAAGAAAATTAGATCATTATAAAAAAAGAGTTTAGAACTGAACTTCTTTCTTTTTCCATTTCACCTCTATTGTTTATTTTGGTTTGTGGCTAATGGAAGTGGAAGGGTCGTTCGAGAAGTATCATCTCATCGGATAATGATACACGAAAGGCGTAGGATAGTTTATCGAAAAGAAAAAACGGAACAGTAAATAAAAAAACTCCTGATTGGATCAAGAATCCCATTTTTCATTTGATTTGGTGTGGATAAAAGATCTTTTTATGGTATACTATTCAATTCTCGACGATGAATTTATTTGATAGCTCAACTATTGTTATTTATGATATTGATTCGATTCAATACCATCGAGAGGGAGTTCATCCATTGAATTGACAGGCAAAAGATTTATCATCTCTATGGGATTAAATCCCGAGTTATTGTGAAATAAAATAAAAAAAAAACGATTAGATTATGGAAGTGAATATTCTTGCATTTATTGCTACTGCATTGTTCGTTCTCGTGCCTACTGCTTTTCTACTTATCATTTATGTAAAAACAGTCAGCCAAAATCAAAGTAAAAATGATTAATAAATTTGACCGAAACTTGACTTCTGACGAAAAGGATTCAAATTCCGCGTCTAAAATGAAATGCGCGGACTAGAATCGTCAGTATTCTATGCGATCCGATAGTATATGGTAGAAAGAAAGATTCATATATTTCTTTCTACCATACCTTTCTCACCTTTCTCGTAGTTTTCTTGTAGTGTAAAAAAAGTTCTACAGTGTATAAAATACTGTAGTAAAGTTGTACTCTAATAATAATACAAACTTAATCTACAATACTACAATAGGATGGATCTTCCTATATGTAGATATCAATTCCATATATGGAATGTATCTAATTCTATTTCTTTGCTACATCTATTTGTATTTGTTCCAATTGAAAGAAAACTTTGTTCTAATTCTTACTATTTCTTTGTCTTTCGTATTTTTTTCAATATGAATCTCCATATCTATCGAAAAAGTAAGATCAATGAAGGAAGTTTGATTAAAAAAATCAAGTCGTTTTTTTTTTAGTTTAGCATTTGAAAGAGGTAAAAGAGGTACTTGATTGAGTCACTAACAGGAGTTCTGGAGTTCTATGGGAATCCAATTTCAAAAATAAGAAAACAAGCGGTAAGCGGTAAATGGCCAATATGAAACTCTCCTAAGGCAAAATACATAGTTTTTTGTTAGACAATTTATATTGTTTCTCAGAACAAGTGTCTAGACACTTACCGGAACGGTTCCTTCTTTGAACATAAAAATTAGATCTTCCTCATTGTCTATTTATAATTCTATGAAGAGCCTATCGTTGAAATCAAAAATTTAGAAAGAATTAGTGGGAATGATTGAAAGAGTATTATTTATATAATACATTAATTCCACTCGAATCCAATGGACTTTCTAAATAAAAATATTGTTATTTTAAATCGTTAAAAAAAACTTTTCAGAATGATTTATAAAACAATTGATAGAGTTTTTTCCTCGACTCAATTAAAAAATAGTACCTCTAGAGTCCACTTCTTCCCCATACTACGAGTGAAAGAGAAAATGTAAAGACTACCATTAAAGCAGCCCAAGCGAGACTTACTATATCCATGTGAATTATGTCCCCTATTTCTATGAATATGAAGGAATTATTCTATTATTACTCACTAATAATAGTGGAATCAATGGTGCAGAGTCAAAAATATATTTTGACCCAACACTATTGATGAATCAATCAACGAAATAGATTTGTATTTATAAAAAATTCCAATTATCTATTCAATAGAATATTGATTCAATGCCTGAGCATTCAGAGACTCTCGTGAGTCCGTATCGAAATTCCGCCCCTTCCATCACCATCACTATAATCTTTCCTTGCATCTAGACTTCAGGGATTTCGGATTTTTTACGAGCAACCTATACCTGATGCTTGCTTCGAATCAA